TCTTGTAAAATATGAGCAACACCAAATCCCTCTAAAGCCCAAACTTCCATTTCTCCCACTCGTTGTCCCCCTTGTTTGGCCCTTCCTCTAAGGGGTTGTTGTGTAACAAGTGCGTAATGTCCACTGGAACGCCCATGGATTTTATCATCAACTTGATGAATTAATTTAAGTATATAGGACTTTCCTATTAGAACAGGTTGTTCAAAAGGATCTCCAGTTCTTCCATCAAATATTTTACTTTTTCCCGGATATTCGGGTTCAAATACCCATGGATTTTTTGTTTGCTTACTGGCTTCATATAATTCCGAAAACACTAGTTTTCTCGAAGCCTCTTGCTCGTATCTCTCATCAAAGGGGGCAATTCTATAATGTCTATTTAAAAGATCTCCCGCTAACCCGAGCGAACATTCAAATATCTGTCCCACATTCATTCGTGAGGGTACTCCTAAGGGGTTGAAGACCAGATCAACCGGTGTTCCATCTTGTAAATAGGGCATATCTTGTCTAGGCAAAATTTTTGAAATAATACCTTTATTCCCATGTCTTCCAGCCACTTTATCACCCACTTTGATTTCACGTTTCTGTGAAATATATACACGAATCATTTCTGGGTGATAATTGGAACCCCCTTTTCTCTGGATCCATCTCACATCAATAACTCGACCCCTTCCACCTATAGGTAATTTTAGAGAAGTTTCCTTTGCAGTGGATACCTGAATGCCGAGTATGGCTCGTAATAATCTATCCTCTGGGGCATACGACGATTCGTTCGCCGTCTGAGGCGTTAATTTACCTACTAAAATATCACCTGTTTCCACCCAAGATCCCAGCATCACGATTCCATTTCTGTCTAAATTGCGGAGTAAATGAGCCTCTAAATGCGGTATTTCATTAGTAATTCTTTCAGGGCCCTGACTTGTCATATGAGTTTGAATTTCATATTTTCGGATGTGAAAAGAAGTATAAATATCGCTATATACCAAACGCTCACTAATGAGTACCGCATCTTCAAAATTGTAGCCTTCCCATGGCATATAAGCTACTAATACATTTTTTCCCAAAGCGAGTTCTCCACCAACGGTAGCCGCACCGTCCGCTAAAATTTGTCCCCTTTTAATGTATTTACCCCACTGAACCTGAGGTTTTTGGTGCATACAAGTATTTTTGTTGGAACGTTGATACATAACTAATGGAATAGTTATAGTGTTTCCATTACCTGAGAAAACAATTTGGTGAGTATCAGTAGAAATGACCTTTCCCTCGTGTTCGGCTATAATCGAAACCCCCGAATCTAGAGCCGCTTGGCGTTCCAGTCCGGTTCCAACAATGCATTTCTCGGACCGAGAAAGCGGAACTGCTTGACGCTGCATATTAGAACTCATTAAAGCCCTATTCGCATCATTATGCTCGATAAAAGGAATAAGGGAGGCTCCAATAGAAAAATATTGGAAGGGAAAAATGCTTCGAAGATGAACCTGCTCCCATGCAATAATCAGGAATTCTTGACGGTATCGAGCCGGAACAACCTGTTCTTCCTGAATACCCCGACTCAAGGCCAAAGAATTTCCTGCCGCTACCATATAATATTCATCTCTACTTGGTGATAAATAAACCATCCGTGCCTCTTTTTCTTTTGATCTTTCAAATATTTCATAAAATGGACTCTCTACGGATCCCCAATGACCAATCCTCACATGAATAGCTAAGGATCCAATAAGTCCAACATTGATTCCTTCGGAGGTGTCGATTGGGCAAATACGTCCATAGTGACTAGGATGGATATCTCGTATACGAAAACTAGCAGTTCGCCCTGTCAACCCTCCAGGACCTAAATAACTCAATTTTCGCCCATGAACAATTTGTGTCAATGGATTAGTTCGATCCAAAACTTGAGATAAAGGGTGTAGGCCGAAAAATGATTCATAAGTGGTTGTTAATGAAGTTGAAGTTATCAAATTTTGAGGAGTTGGTATCAATTTATGCCTGATTGCTCCAGATATAGTCCCCCGAACCGCATTTTCTAAACGAGCAAGAGCCAATCCGAATTGATCCTGCAACAGATCTGCTACAGAACGAATACGTTTATTTTTCAAGTGATTCATATCGTCAAGTGTACCCATTCCAAATTTCATTCCGATCAAATGATCCGCAGCAGCCAATACATCTCGCGGTAACAAAAATGTATTGTTCTGAGGTATATCAAGATTCAATCTCCGGTTGATATTTCGCCGACCAATTCTTCCTAATTCACATCTTTGTTGAAAAAATTTCTTTTGTAATTCCTTACACAAGGACTCAGAAAATACCGGATCCCCACCTACACAAGCAAATTGTTGATAAAACTCTAGAATGGCATTTTCCTTTGATCCGATTTTTTTTTTTTCCTTATCATTCGGGAAAGACAAGAAAATTTCAGGGTAACAAACATTATCTAGAATTTCTTTTAGGTTTAAACCCATAGCTGATGATAGAACTAGAATAGATATTTTTTGTTTCCTACTCACACGGGCCCATATCCTTGCTTTTCTATCAATTTCTAATTCTGATCTTCCTCCCCAATCTGATATTATGGTGCTGGTATAGACAGAAATTCCGTTATGGTCCAATTCTGAACGGTAGTAAATACCGGGACTTTGCAATATTTGATTAATCACAATTCTGTAAATTCCATTTACTATAAAGGTTCCCAGGGAATTCATTAGAGGAATGTTTCCAATAAATACCGTTTGTTCTGTCATATCTCTATCGGTTTTCCAAATTAATCCCGCAAGTACATATAATTCAGAAGAATATGTGAGTGATTCATACACAGCATCTTTTTCTTTTATCAAAGGTTCTGCCAATTGATATGTTTCCACAAATAATTTAAATTCAATTTCTTGATCTGTATCTTCAATTTTTGGAAACTTATTAAATTCTTCCATTAAGCCCTGATTAATAAACCTACAAAATCCCTCAAATTGAATCTGACTAAATCCAGGTATTGTGAACATCCCCTCATTTCCATCCCGGAGCATTTTAATCTTAAGTTTCCTGTTTATTGAAAAATCCCATTCATTATTAGCTCACCTTTTCATCGATCCATACCATATGGATCGATCTAGCAATGATGGAATATATATTCTGTTTACTGAATTACATAAAATTTTAGATAACTCCATACCATATATGTATTTCATACGTATGAATGGAGATGAGAATGAGAGGGTGAATAAAACAAAGAGAATTTTCGGCGCAAATTCGATTCGAATTTGCGAAAGATACAAATGGAAATAAATTGATAAATTCTTGGAAAAAAAAAAAAAATATGCCACTTAGTAGACTTGACTTATAGAGTCTTGTATGGAATATCCAAATTGATCCAATTTCTACTTATTATTTATGATATTACGATTAGATTGAGTACAAAAAAGTGGATTTGGGATTTAATCGACTCTCCAGGAATGAGACAAAGACAGAATAATCAGGAGCAGTATAGAGTTTACTTTTATTTTAACACTTCATACTCAACAAATGATTAGCAGATCTTTTTTTTATAGCAGAATTGTTTTTTTTTTTTTTTTAGTAGAATTCATAGAATATGATTGAAGTGCATAATCCTAATATAATAGGAGTGAGTTGTATTTATTAAGTACATGCCAATATAGTTATCTAGCTATCTGTATATTTCATCTTTTATCGTAGTTCCACTTGGGCAACACGGTCGTGCCATATCATAATTGCCCTTTTCTATTCAATGAAAAATTAAAGCACGATCATTCTATTCTCTATAGAAATACATAGAGAAGATACCTGACTCAGCATCTGTTAACAATTTCTGTTTCTGTTTTGGGGTTTACATTTACATATATTTACATATATACAAAATTGTTGTTATAATCGGAAATTCAAAAAAAAAAAAAAAAGATTGATTATTTATATTGATACTTATATATATTGATACTGATTAGTAGTAAATCAATTTGATTTTCTTTTTTTTTTGTCATTAAATTAAGGAAATCTAATTGAAAATTTCAAAAAATCGTTCATTAATTCAAAATGAATTAAATTAATAGTATAGTTAATGGTTCAATTTGCCCTGAATTTTTGAGTCATAAATCCACTTTATTTTTCCCTTTTGACTTTTTTTTTTTGAAAAGAAAGTTTCTAAATGATATAAATATGTATAAAGATACAATTAATTGAAGAAAATGATCTCAACTAGATCCAATAAAAAAGAGGAATTCTTCTTTAGAAAAGGATAAGTACAACGGAATTCGGGATCAAAATCAAATAGAAGAAATGGCTCAGAAATCCTCCCCAAAATTAGGAAAAATTTAGGAAAAAGTATAATAGAATTTCAAATTTCTATCCATTTTTTATTGTTTTGGCGGCATGGCCAAGTGGTAAGGCGGGGGACTGCAAATCCTTTATCCCCAGTTCAAATCTGGGTGTCGCCTGATCAACAAAAAGCTCGAGATTTCTTATCCTGCTGATATAAACCCAAATCGACGAATTCTTCCCCAACAGAAACAGAGGTAAAGGCCCAGACCTTGTCAATACTTAATTTTAAGAATGATCCATAAGTTCTAGAAAAGCAAAGACTGTTACTTTTTCCTCAAAAGATGGGTCTGAGTCTGGCCCAAACAAACCGGTACTACTAGACTAGGTATAAGATAAATCAAATAAATATCGAGAGCCAATTCTGAGATTCAGAACTGCGAGAGTAAGAGATCGGAAATCTTATCTTAGTAGTCAAAGAGTCAAAAAGGATTCTCTATTTTTTTTGCTTCTAGGATTAAAAATGTAGGAAAGACTATAAAATCTTCCTAATTTAATTACTTACTCTACACTACTAAGGTAGTTAAAGTTAAGGAATGAATAAAGATACTTTGTCTCCAGACTCACAAGAAATTCTTAGTGCTCAATCAAATCAATCAATATTGATTGGCCCTTATAGAATAAAGGTTAAAAAATGTTTCTTTTAGGAGATTCAAAAATGTAATATTGCATGGCATTTCCAATTCTTTTCTTTCACAGAACCTGTAAGGCTTAGAGAGAATATAGGTATGGAATAGATAGTTATCTACCTTGATGGTATATTTTTATGTATATGTATGCCTTTTTGCTTATGAAAGAAAGTCAACAAACAGTGAGTCTTACTATTCCTACATGTTTTATTAGGATAGGAGCATTCGCTTGATATTTCCAAAGCATGTATATCGTATTTGTCCCTAATCTTTACCGATTCTACCAGAAATACCATACCATAATATAGGAACTTGTTACGAATGGATTGATTGGATTGCCCCATCAATAACCTTAAGTCATAATTCCATTTTGACCCTGCACCATTGATTCCACTATGATTAGTGATCAATAATGGAATAATTCTTTCATTTCATAAGGATAGGAGACATAATTCACATGGATATAGTAAGTCTCGCTTGGGCTGCTTTAATGGTAGTCTTTACATTTTCCCTTTCACTCGTAGTATGGGGGAGGAGTGGACTTTAGAGGTACTATTAATTTAGTAATCAAATTGTATCAATTGTTTAATTGATTGTTTTACGAACTGTTTAAAAAAAAAATGCCTCTGTTTTAAAATTCTGCTGTAATACAGTAAAATATGAATAAGAAAATATACTAATGAATAATAACCATTCGAGCAAACAACGAATGATTACACAGTTGTATTTCGAAACTCAAATCAACGGAATGCCTATGATAGGAGATAGGATTTTTTTTTCCAGCCAAGTTCTTCCTATTCTATTTTGATTTGTTGAACCGGTTCTGACCAGAATTACGGATATTACAAAAAAAAAAAGCAACCTTTCTTTTTTCCTTCTTTCTTTTGACTTTTACATTTTTACTGTTCCAAGAGAAAGTTGTTCTGCTATTACAGCGATACATACTTTCTACTGCAAGCTCCTGGTGGTTATCAAAACAGGTCCTACGCATAAAATAAAAAATCTTGCTTGCGTTGAGCGATCTACATATCATACATTTAACATTTTAGACTTCTAGAAATTTTATTTATTTAGGCTTTATCGACTCATCTAATGTCATGTTTAAGCATGACAAATCGGCGAATCTACTACCCCTTTTCCAGATCCGACGAAGTTACCATAGAACTTCATGGATCATCTGTTTATAGCTCAATCAATGACTTGACTTCTTTGGAATGATAAAAAAAAAAAGGATTCCTTGGTTTCGTTTTCTATAATATAAAATATGCCCACACTTTTCTTCCTACATTGATTGTTTTGATCTATCTCGGGATCCTTATTTTAAATTATAAGAAACCTAGAGAATAGAACAGTTGACCTTCAATTAAATTATTATTTAATTTGGATTGATCAAAATTCATACAAATGCCTGTAGCGACGAAAAGAAAATAAATATAAATAGACTTAGAGTGCTATTTTACATATTTAATAAAAAATGTGTACAGGCGTATTGGAAATCGATCTATGTTATCGAGCCTATATCTGTATACAAATTTATATAATAATGGATAGTCTACAATACTAGATAGTGTGGTAGAAAGATTTATATAGTTTAGTTCTTTCTACCATACTATCCCAGATACTGTCGATTCCAGTCCGATCATTTCATTTAAGACTTGGAGTTTAAATCCCCTTCTTTTCTTCAATCATTGATAAGAAGTAAAAGTATCAGTCAACTTAATCATTTTGACTGACTGTTTTTACGTAGATGATAAGTAAAAAAGCAGTAGGAACTAGAATGAACAGTGCAGTAGCAATAAATGCGAGAATATTTACTTCCATAATCTTATTGTTTTTTCTTCGCAATAACTCGGGATCTAATCCCATAGAGATGAGAAATTTGACTTGACTGCTGTAAATTAAATGGGATGAATTGCATCCTAATGATACTGAATCGGATCAATGTTATGAATAACAATATCTAATCTATCAAATCGATTCATCGTCGAGAATTGAATAGTATAACATAGGAAGATCTTTTATCCATACCAAGTAAGATCTTTTATCCATACCAAGTCAAAAATAGGATTCCTGATCCGATAAAGAATCCCACTGAATTTATCATTCTTTTCCACTCTTTCTTTTCTATAAACAACGGCCCTCTTCCTTATACAATATCTTTCCTTAGACTTATACAATTAATTATCTGATGAGATATCATATGACCAGTATTCCATTGGCTATAGACCCAAGCAGTAGAAGTGCAATAGAAAAAATGACGCGTTAAACTTTAACCTAAGTTTTTTGTGATGATCTAATCTTTTTTATTACGATGAAGTATGATAAATATATGTCCGAGTCCGAATATAGTATAAAAGAATATAATATTCTACAAAAGTCAAATTGACTAAAAGGGCGTTGTTTGGTTTTTCTTTTATTTAGGATAAGATCCTCATCAACCCTTGAATTGGGACTGGAACACATTCATCAAAAATTCCATGTGCAATTTGAATGAGAATAAGATAAATTCTTTCTAATTAGAAATTGAGGTGAGGGTACACAAAAAAAATCGGAGCTATACTAAGGTATACTATTTAATTAAAATTTTAAATTAAAATAATTTTATATTTAAATAATTAAAATATAATATATTAATAATTACTTAATTCATTTTTTTAATTAATTTGAATATTTAATAATATGAAATAATATGATAATATGAAATATTAATATAAATAAATTAATATTAATATAAATAAAAATAATATTAATATAAAAATAATATAATAATTAATAAAAAAAAAGAGATAAAGATCCCTACATGGAATTAGATCTTACTCCCTGTCTCGCCCTTTTTGGTCGGGGGCAATAGAGAGATAAATTGATAAATTCATCAGATCGTCGGATCCTAGTTCGGGACTGACGGGGCTCGAACCCGCAGCTTCCGCCTTGACAGGGCGGTGCTCTGACCGATTGAACTACAATCCCAGCGGGATGTACAGCATACATATTCTTGTGGATCATAAGAGCATTCTATTTGCTGTGTTGTAACATAGACACGAATGATATATGGATATCCACAATAGATATGGACTGACTATACTCTATCTAGCGATATAGTAAGAATAACGCGGTTTAACTAGCAATCCTGTGATTATTTTATTGCTACAAGATGGATTATCAACCTTTCATTCAATGAGAAAAACAAAAATGGGACTCTTTTCTTTATTCTTCCATATCGGGCATTTCTGTAAAATAAATGGGTTATATCATACTCAAAAGAAAGCGGCGAATTTTTGGGCCGAGCTGGATTTGAACCAGCGTAGACATATTGTCAACGAATTTACAGTCCGTCCCCATTAACCGCTCGGGCATCGACCCAGGAAGAATCCATATCATATATACATATATTATATATGATATGGATATGGGATGATATGGATATGGGTTTATTGATAATTGATAATCCACGATCAACTTACTTTCGCAGTACCCTACCCCCAGGGGAAGTCGAATCCCCGCTGCCTCCTTGAAAGAGAGATGTCCTGAACCGCTAGACGATAGGGGCATACTCGCCCGACCACCACCAGACTATAATCATAGTATGATCAGTTTTTCGGAATTGTCAATACAATATAAAATAAATATGAATAATGTAATGACGTAATGGTATGATTAGATCCGAAAGACCTTTCCTACTTTCACGATTCTATATAAATTTTTTATAAATTTTTTGTTCTGTCCCATTATCCCATTTTTTTTTATATTTATATTATATATATTTATTATATATATTTTTATTATTTTTTATTATATATATATTATATATATATATTTTTATTATATATATATATATATATATATTAATATATATATGATACTATAAAATTATATTATAATTACTATAACTATAATATATAATATAATTACTAAATAACTAAATTAAATAAATTAAAAATATATTAATAAAAAATATATTATATATTAATATATTATATATTAATATATAATATATATATATACATTATAATATATAAATTATTATATTATAATAGTATAAATATTAAATTAAATAAAACATATATATAAATTCAAAAATGAAAATAAAAATAATATAAATAAAAAAAAAAAAATAAATAAAAAATGAAATAACGAAGCATAAACCAGAAAAGTATAGTGTTCTTTTAGTTCAAGTAGTAATTGGTCTAACAGAAAAGGGTCAAAGTTTCATTTATTCAATTTGCACTAATTGATTTGTTCAGATGAGACATGCTACAATCAAATTTCGTAAATCTATATCGGATTGGTACATGTATCAATCAAATAAATCTTGTTCTGATGGATCGGTAAAATAAAAGCAAATACAAGACAAAAAGTGACATCGGTCTTGAAACAATTCACTGTATTGGTATTTCTTAAAAAAGGCATTTTACCCTAGACTTTACTTTACTTCTGACTTCACTTCTTTTGTTAAGTAAATCCAATTTCTTGTTCCTGAATGAGTTCCTATGCATACATCTATCTATGTATGTAATATATGTACATATATACATGCAGTATACTCATGATGGAAAATTGCTAATTTATTTTTTTTTTTAAGCCCTTTTAACTCAGTGGTAGAGTAACGCCATGGTAAGGCGTAAGTCATCGGTTCAAATCCGATAAAGGGCTTTTTCCACGAAACTCCAGTCTTCGTTTTTCAGCGGAGAGGAGAATAGAGAGATCTTGTTGATATTTGTCAATCAAAAAGATAACTATCATTATAAGCATAAACCACCATTATATTATAATGTAATGAGTATTATCAGTTATAGTTTATAAAGTTGTTGAACATTTATTCATTATGTTAATTTATCATTACACTTTTTAGGAGAAGTCGACCCTGTAGTGGTATAGTGGTTCTCCTCATGTTTCCTTATTCATATTTTTTTGATCCCGGGGCATAACTATTCTAGATATCTAATCTTGATTATTAATCACCAAACCAAAGTATTCCCATTTCTCCAGTATTCCAATCAAACCCATCGTTAAAGTTAAAAAAAAAAAAGTAAGTGGACCTGACCCGTTGAATC